GAATGAAATTAACTTATTTTAAATGAAATAGGCTGTTTTCATCTAATTTTTTTTTTTTTTTTTTTTTTATACTTACATTTAAGTGATATATATAACTTAATTGTAAATATATATTTAAATATTTACATAAATAAAAAAAGTACAGTTTAAAAAATAAATTTTTGTGAATCTAGATAATTTAAAATTCCAATATAGACATTTCCGAGAATTAAAAGATCAACTTCATATAAATAGATAAATGATTATAATAAATTTATTTTTAATATTAATTTATAACAATGTTTATAATGTTAGATTATATTATATACTAATAAATTGATAATACTGTTATTCATCTATGAATCTTAAGGGTTTTTTTATATGAATATAGATATCTATTAATTAATTAAATATTTATATACATATATATATATATTAATCTTAACTTGGTATATCGTTTATTTATTTTTAATATTTATATAATTATAAAAGATAAATATTTATTTAAAATAAATACATGATAAAGTATTTATAAATAAATTTAATATTTATAAAATTTATTAAAAAAAAAAAAAAAAAAAAAAATTAGATGAAACTTAAATATTAATTAAATTACTAATGATTAATATGATTTTTTTTTATTATTTAATTTAATTATTATTTCAATTTATGTATTAATTTTTTTTTATTATTTATATTATTATAATTAATAATATGAATTTTAAAATTAAATTAAAAAATTAATAATAAGATTAAATGTAATTAATTTTTATAAAAGGTTAAGTTTCATCTAATTTTTTTAATGAAAAACGGTAAATTACTTAGGGGGTAATTGCTGATCAGGAGATACTACTAACTCATTTTATTTACGTTTAATTTTATTTTTTTTTTATATTGATTTATTTATGTTATTTAAATTAATATTTGTGTATGTTATTATTTAATATTATTTTATAATTTAATTAATATTAAAGTTTTATTTTGGCTTTGAATTTTATTATTGATTTATTTTATATGTAAGTTTTTGCGTGTATTTTTGTTTATTTAAATAGTAAATAAAATTTAATTATATTCTCAGTAAATAGTATTATTAATCAAAGAAATTTGGAAATAGTAATTTCATAGAGTATTGGCTAAATTTGTGCCAGCAGCCGCGGTTACACAAATAATACAAATAAAATTTGTTCAGTGTGAGTTAAATTTTATTATATAAAAATAATATTAGATTTATTAGGTGAAATTTTAAATCTAAAAATTTTTATTATGAAGGTTTTGAAGCTTGTAAATTTTATTTATAAACTAGGATTAGATACCCTATTATTTAAAATGTAATTTCAATCACTAAGGTAGTAGTAGTTATGTTCTTGAAACTTAAAAAATTTGGCGGTATTTTAGTCTATTCAGAGGAACCTGTCCTGTAATTGATAATCCACGATGAACCTCACTTAAATTTGTTTTTCAGTTTATATACCGTCGTTATCAGAATATTTTATTAGAATAATAATTTTCTATAATTTTTATAAGAATTTATATCAGATCAAGGTGTAGCTTATGTTTAAGTAGAGATGGGTTACAATAAATTTATTTAAACGGATCTAATTTTGAAATGTTTAGTGAAGGTGGATTTGATAGTAAAATTTTAAAGATTGTTAATTTGATTTTAGCTCTAGAATATGCACACATCGCCCGTCGCTCTTGCTATTAAGGTAAGATAAGTCGTAACATAGTAGATGTACCGGAAGGTGTATCTAGAATGACAATTTAAAGCTTATTTAGTAAAGCATTTCATTTACATTGAAAAGATTTTTGTGCAAATCAATATAAATTGATCAAAATTTATTTATTATTTTTATTTTGTTTTTAAATTAATATATTAAAAATAATTATATAATTAAGTGTTTTAGTAATTTTTAGTGAAAAAATAATATTAATAATAGTTGATTAGTATTGTGAAAGATAATTGAAATATTTTGAAAAATTTTTGTGTTAAAAGAAAATTTAATTTATTGTACCTTGTGTATCAGGGTTTATCAAATAATTAATATATATATTATTAATCTCGATTTTATAAGAGTTAATAATTTATTAAAGTTAATGTGTCAAAATTATTTTAAATAAATTATTAGAAATGAAATGTTATTCGTTTATAAAGGTATCTAGTTTTTTTAGAAATAAATTTAATTTACAAATTTTTGATTTTTTAGTTATTTATTTAATTGAAAAATTTATTTATTTGAATATTTTAAGGGATAAGCTTTAAAATAAATTATTAAAAATTAATAATGGTAATATAAAATGTATGCTTAGAATTAGCAATCATTAAAAAGTTTGTTATAAATTATTTTATAAATTATATTATTTATTATATTTTAATTTATTTATAAAAATTTTTTTATTAATTATATATAAAAAGGAATAATGATAGAATTAGTATATTTTTTTGTTTATGTAATTTTATATGATAAGTTTGTATAAAGAACTCGGCAAAAATTTTACCCGCCTGTTTAACAAAAACATGTCTTTTTGAGTTATTTTTAAAGTCTGACCTGCCCACTGAAGTTATTTAAATGGCCGCAGTATTCTAACTGTGCAAAGGTAGCATAATCATTAGTCTTTTAATTGAAGGCTGGTATGAACGGTTGGACGAGGTATAAGCTGTTTCATATAAATTTATAATAGAATTTTATATTTTAGTCAAAAAGCTAAAATTTAATTAAAAGACGAGAAGACCCTATAAATCTTTATACTTTATATTGTTTAGATTTTTTAGATTAATTTTATTTTTATAATTTAAAGTATTTTGTTGGGGTGATATTAAAATTTAATGAACTTTTAATTATTTAAAATCATTAATTTATGAGTTATTGATCCATTATTAGTGATTATAAGATTAAGTTACTTTAGGGATAACAGCGTAATTTTTTTGGAGAGTTCATATCGATAAAAAAGTTTGCGACCTCGATGTTGGATTAAGATATATTTTTAGGTGTAGCCGCTTAAATGTGAAGTCTGTTCGACTTTTAAATTCTTACATGATCTGAGTTCAGACCGGCGTAAGCCAGGTTGGTTTCTATCTTTAATATATTATAATATCTTAGTACGAAAGGACCAGGTATTAGAATAATAATATTTTATGTGAGGAATATGACTAATATATTATATACTATTTTGGCAGATTAGTGCAATAAATTTAGAATTTATTTATGTAATTTATATTACAAATAGTACTTGTTTTTTATAGAATTTATTTTATCAATTATTGGGAGTTTAATTTTGGTAATTTGTGTTTTAGTTAGAGTGGCTTTTTTAACTCTTTTGGAACGGAAGGTTCTGGGTTATATTCAGATTCGTAAGGGGCCAAATAAAGTTGGGTTGATAGGAATTCCTCAACCTTTTTGTGATGCGATTAAGTTATTTACTAAGGAACAAACTTACCCTCTTTTATCAAATTATATTTCTTATTATTTTTCTCCTATTTTTTCTTTATTTTTATCTTTGGTTGCTTGGCTATGTATTCCTTTATTTGTTAAACTATTTTCATTTAATTTGGGTTTATTATTTTTTTTATGTTGTACTAGTCTAGGTGTGTATACTGTTATAATTGCTGGTTGATCTTCTAATTCTAATTATGCATTGTTAGGGGGTTTACGGGCTGTGGCACAAACTATTTCTTATGAAGTTAGAATAGCATTAGTTTTATTATCTTTTGTGTTTTTAATTGGAAGTTATAATATTTTAGACTTTTTTTATTATCAAAAAAGTATTTGATTTTTAGTAATTTTATTTCCTATTAGTTTGGTTTGATTTTGTATTTGTTTAGCTGAAACTAATCGTACTCCTTTTGATTTTGCAGAAGGTGAATCGGAATTAGTTTCTGGATTTAATATTGAATATAGAAGAGGGGGTTTTGCTTTAATTTTTATAGCTGAATATGCTAGAATTTTATTTATGAGCATGTTATTTTGTGTAATTTTTTTAGGTTGTGATGTATTTAATATTATATTTTATGTTAAGTTAACATTTATTTCATTTGTTTTCATTTGAGCTCGGGGGACTTTACCCCGGTTTCGTTATGATAAACTAATATATTTAGCTTGAAAGAGTTTTTTACCTTTTTCATTAAATTTTTTATTATTTATTATTGGATTAAAGTTAATGTTGATTTATTATATGTGGTTAATAAAATTTAGTAAAGTCAATAGAAAGGTTGATTTCTATCTTATGTTTTCAAAACATATGCTTGTTCAAGCTCATTGACTAATTAATTAAATTGTCTCATCATTTATTTACTAGTGGGTTAATGATATAATACAAGAAATAAATTACAGTTAAGATTTGTCCTACTAATACATAAGGTTCTTCTACTGGTCGTGCTCCAATTCATGTTAATAAAATTACTGTAACAACTATAGTTCAAAATAAGATTTTGTTAATAGGGTAGAATTGAATACCTCGAAATTTTCTTAAGTGATAGAATGGAAGAATTGCTAAAATAGCGATTGAAAGGACTAGAGCAATTACTCCTCCAAGTTTATTTGGAATAGATCGTAGAATTGCATAAGCAAATAGGAAATATCATTCTGGTTGGATATGCACTGGGGTAACTAATGGGTTGGCGGGGATGAAATTATCTGGATCTCCTAATAAATAGGGGTTAATTAGTGTTAATAGAATTAGTGCTGCGATTATAACAACAAATCCTACAATATCCTTGTATGAGAAGTATGGGTGGAAGGGAATTTTATCAATATTAGAATTTAGTCCGATGGGGTTATTAGATCCTGTTTGATGGAGGAATAATAAATGAATTAAGGTTATTGCTAGTACAATAAACGGTAGGATGAAGTGGAATGTAAAGAATCGTGTAAGTGTAGCATTATCTACAGCGAATCCTCCTCATACTCATTGGACTAAATCAATTCCTAAATAGGGAATAGCCGATAATAAATTAGTAATAACTGTGGCACCTCAAAAAGATATTTGACCTCAGGGTAATACATACCCTATGAATGCTGTTGCTATTACTAGAAATAAAATTAGTACCCCTACTAATCAGGTAGGAGTAAATAAATAAGATCCGTAGTAGATTCCACGTCCAACATGTAGGTAAATGCAAATGAAGAAAAATGATGCACCGTTGGCATGAAGAGTTCGTAATAATCACCCATAATTTACATCGCGACAAATGTGATTTACACTATTGAATGCTAAGTTAATGTCTGCGGTATAATGTATAGCTAAAAATAATCCTGTTAGAATTTGAATGATTAAACATAGACCTAGTAATGATCCGAAATTTCATCATGCTGAAATATTAATTGGAGCTGGAAGATCTACTAGAGCATTATTTGCAATTTTAAATAAGGGGTGTTGGGTTCGTAAAGGTTTGTTCATTAGTTTATTTGTCGAAGAGGTCCATAAAATAATTTAGTAATTTTTACTACTGCGATTAATGTAATTAATAAATAGTTTATTAATAAAATAGTAATAAAGTTTGTTGGGTAATTATATAGTTTATGTAGACTTAAGGAGTTTTCAGATACTGTTAAGTTAAAGTTAAATAAAGATTGTATTTCTAAATTTTGAATAAATGAAGATGTAGATATTTTATCTAAAAATGCGGCAATTAGTGTAGTAGTTAATATAATTATTAAACAGATAGTTGTTAATTTTATGGAAAGTGAAAATATTTCATTTGATGCTAAGGAAGTTACATAAATGAATAGAACTAGTATACCTCCTAAAAAAATTAAAAATAGGACATATGAAAACCAGAATCTTTTAGCTATTAATCCAGTAATTAAACAAATTTGTAATGTTTGAATTAATAGTATTAATCCTATTGCTAAGGGGTGATTTATTTGAATAAAAATTAATCTTGAGATTAGTGTTGAAGAATATAAGAATAGTTGTATAATTTCAGGAGGTAGTTTATTTAAAATATTAATTTTGGGGATTAATGATAAAGTTATTTCTTTTCTCTTGAAGTTTTAAAAGACAAAATCTTATTTTTGGTTTACAAGACCAATGTTTTTATTAAACTATTAAAACTAATGTTAATGAGTTTATATTGAGGATTACCTTGTTTTTTATTTTTAATAGGGATTTTTGTTTTTGTTTCTAATCGTAAGCATTTACTATCAATGCTTTTAAGTTTGGAATATATTGTATTAAGTTTATTTTTTCTTTTGTTCATTTATTTAAATTTAATGGATTATAGAAGATTTTTTAGTATAATATTTTTAACTTTTAGAGTGTGTGAAGGTGCTTTGGGTCTTTCAATTTTAGTTTCTATAATTCGTACACATGGTAATGATTATTTTCAATCGTTTAATGTATTACAATGTTAAAATTGATTTTTATAATACTTTTTATTAGTCCTATTTGTTTTATGAATGGTTTATTTTGAATGGTTCAGAATTTATTGTTTATTGTAACTTTTGTTTTCATTATTTTAAATTATTGTACTAATTATTTTGTAAATATTTCATATTTTCTAGGATTTGATGTTATTTCTTATGGTCTTATTTTATTGAGATTTTGAATTTGTACACTTATAATTAGTGCTAGTGAATCTGTTTATAAATACAATAATTATAAAAATTTATTTTTATTTAATGTTTTGATTTTGTTGATTTTTTTGGTGTTAACTTTTAGAAGAATGAATTTGTTTATATTTTATTTATTTTTTGAAAGAAGATTAATTCCTACTTTATTTTTAATTTTGGGTTGGGGATACCAGCCAGAGCGTCTTCAGGCTGGGGTTTATTTATTATTTTATACATTGTTGGTTTCTTTACCTATGCTGGTTGGAATTTTTTATTTATATAATAATTTAAATACAATAAATTTTTATTTATTGAGTAACTATATATTTAATTATGATTTGTTATATTTATCCTTAATTTTAGCTTTTTTAGTTAAAATACCTATATTTTTAGTTCATTTGTGACTTCCTAAGGCCCATGTTGAAGCTCCGGTTTCAGGGTCAATAATTTTGGCTGGAATTATACTAAAATTAGGTGGCTACGGATTATTACGAGTTTTTTCTTTTTTGCAGTTAAGAGGTATTAAATATAACTATGTGTGAGTTAGAATTAGACTTGTGGGAGGAGTTTTAATTAGTTTAGTTTGTTTACGTCAAACTGATTTAAAGGCTTTAATTGCTTATTCATCAGTTGCTCATATAGGAATTGTTTTAGGGGGTTTAATAACTTTAACTTATTGAGGTCTTTGTGGTTCTTACACCTTAATAATTGCTCATGGGTTATGTTCGTCTGGATTATTTTGTTTAGCTAATATTACATATGAACGATTGGGGAGTCGGAGTTTATTAATCAATAAGGGTTTATTGAATTTTATACCTTCAATAACTTTATGATGATTTTTGTTAAGAGCTTGTAATATAGCTGCTCCTCCTTCTTTAAATTTATTGGGGGAAATTTCTTTATTAAATAGAATTGTAAGCTGATCTTGGGTTACTATAATTTCTTTATCTTTATTATCTTTTTTTAGCGCTGCTTATACTTTATATTTATATGCTTATAGTCAACATGGAAAGATTTTTTCAGGAGTTTATTCATTTAGAGGTGGTAAGATTCGTGAATTTTTTTTATTATTTCTTCATTGATTTCCTTTAAATCTATTAATTTTAAAGAGAGACATTTGTTTATTTTGACTTTAGATCTAAATAGTTTATTTAAAATATTGATTTGTGGTGTCAATGAAATGAGGTTTATCATTTTAGATCGTGAAATATTTATCAATTTGTAGAATTAGATTTTTAATTTTAATTACTATTAGAATTAGTTTTTTTACTTCTAGATTAGTGTTTTTGTTAAATGATTATTCTTTATTTTTGGAGTGAGAAGTTGTCAGTTTAAATTCAACTAGAATTGTGATGACTTTTTTGTTTGATTGAATGAGATTATTATTCATATCGTTTGTTTTGCTAATTGCTTCATTAGTAATTTATTATAGAAAGGAATATATGAGAGGAGACACAAATATTAATCGTTTTATTATATTAGTTTTAATATTTGTATTGTCAATAATATTATTAATCATTAGTCCTAATTTAATTAGAATTTTATTAGGATGAGATGGTTTAGGGTTAGTGTCTTATTGTTTAGTTATTTATTTTCAAAATGTTAAGTCTTATAATGCTGGGATACTTACTGCTCTATCTAATCGGATTGGGGATGTAGCCTTTTTATTAGCAATTGCTTGAATATTGAACTATGGAAGTTGAAATTATGTTTTTTATTTAGAAAGCATGAAGGATAGTATTGAAATAGAAATTATTGGGGCATTAATTATGCTAGCTGCTATAACTAAAAGAGCTCAGATTCCTTTTTCTTCTTGACTACCTGCTGCTATAGCAGCTCCCACTCCTGTATCAGCTTTAGTTCATTCTTCAACTCTGGTAACTGCTGGGGTTTATTTATTGATTCGATTTAATATTTTATTAAGAGGTAGATGGTTGGGAGATTTATTATTGTTGCTTTCTGGGTTAACAATATTTATAGCGGGATTAGGGGCTAATTTTGAATTTGATTTAAAGAAGATTATTGCTCTTTCTACACTAAGACAATTGGGTCTTATAATAAGAATTTTATCTATAGGATTTTATAAACTTGCTTTTTTTCATTTATTAACCCACGCTTTATTTAAGGCATTATTATTTATGTGTGCTGGAGCTATTATTCATAATATAAATAATTCTCAGGACATTCGATTGATAGGGGGATTAGGAGTATATATGCCTTTGACTTCTGGCTGTTTTAATGTAGCTAATTTAGCTTTGTGTGGTATACCTTTTTTAGCTGGATTTTATTCTAAGGATTTGATTTTAGAAGTTGTTTCGTTAAGTTATATTAATATATTTTCTTTCTTTCTTTATTTTTTTTCCACTGGGTTGACTGTCTGTTATTCTTTCCGGTTGGTTTATTATACTATAACTGGAGAATTAAATTGTGGTTCTTTAAATATGTTGAGAGATGAAGGTTGAGTTATACTGCGAGGTATAAGTGGTTTATTAATAATGAGAATTGTTGGAGGTAGAATATTAAGTTGATTAATTTTTCCTACTCCCTATATAATTTGTTTACCTAGTTATTTAAAATTATTAACTTTATTTGTTTGTGTGGTAGGAGGTGTATTAGGCTATTTAATTTCTAATGTTTCTTTATTTTATTTTAATAAGTCTTTGCATAATTATCTAGTAAGTTATTTTTCTGGTTCTATGTGATTTATGCCCTATATCTCTACTTATGGGATTATTAATTATCCCTTAGTATTAGGAATAAGAGTATGTAAATCTTTTGATCAGGGTTGATCAGAATTTTTAGGGGGTCAAAATTTATATAATGAATTAGTTAAATATTCTCAGTATGTATCTGTTATGCACAATAATAACTTAAAGGTTTATCTTTTATTATTTGTTTTATGAATTATTTTCTTGTTTTCATTTTTTTTAATTTTTTATTCAAGTAGCTTAAAATAGAGCATAACACTGAAGATGTTAGGGTAATTGAATAATTCTTGGATGTAGTGTATTATATTTAGTAATTTATAAAAATAGAAAATTTTATTTTTACAATGAAAATGTAATGTTTTTATTAAACTATATAAACAGAAGTACAAATGGAGTTTAACCATTAAAAGATAAAAGTTAGCAGCTTTTTCTTGAACGTCATACTTCCTTAATTGGAGATCGGTCTCAGTTCTATCATTAACAGTGATAAGCCTCTTTTTGGCTTCAATTAATATTTAATTACAGAATAAGGGTATAAAATACCTAAGATTAGGTCGAAACTAATTGCAATAAATCGCTTCATATTCTGAGTTATAAGGTAGATTGATATTTCAATACTTTTTGAATGCAAATCAAATGTTATAATTAACTACAACCCTAATTTGATCAATTTAATATTCCTTGGTTTCATTCATGGTATAGTCCAATAATTAAGATAATAATAAATACAATTCTTGTTGTAGTTCATATAATGATATTAGAAATTGAAATGATTAAAATTATAGGTAAAATGAGGGCAATTTCTACATCAAAAATTAAGAAAATAATTGTAATTAAAAAAAATCGAAGTGAAAAAGGTAGTCGTGAAGAAGACTTGGGATCAAATCCACATTCAAAGGGGGAACATTTTTCACGGTCTGTTAGTGCTTTTTTTGATAAAATGGAAGCTAGGGTTATAACTACACTGGTGATGATAATTAAAATTGATGCTATAATAGTAATTGAAAAAATTATCTATACTACTAATTAGTAGACCTTATGATTGGAAGTCAAATATACTTATATACTATATAGATAAAAATTAGTTATCCTCCTCATCAGTAAATCGAAATATAAAGGAATAGCCAAACAATATCAACGAAATGTCAGTATCATGCAGCTGCTTCAAACCCAAAGTGGTGAGTTTTAGAAAAGTGGTTGTTTAAATGTCGAATTAAGCATACTAGAAGAAATGTTGTTCCGATTAATACATGAATTCCGTGGAATCCTGTTGCTATGAAAAAGGTAGAACCATAAACTGAGTCTGCAATGGTAAATGGTGCTTCAATATATTCATATGCTTGTAGAATAGTAAAATAGACTCCTAAAAGAACTGTAAAAAATAGTCCTTGTGTTGCTTGAGAATGATTACCTTCCATTAAACTATGATGTGCTCATGTAACAGTAACTCCTGAAGATAATAAAATGGCTGTATTTAATAGTGGAATTTGGAATGGATTAAAGGGTTGAATTCCTGCAGGGGGTCATATAGCTCCTAGTTCAATGGCTGGGGATAAACTTCTGTGGAAAAAAGCTCAGAAAAAAGATACAAAAAATAAAACTTCTGATAAAATGAATAGAATTATCCCTCACCGTAATCCTAATGTTACAGGCAGGGTGTGTAGTCCTTGAAAAGTTCCTTCTCGAGATACGTCTCGTCATCATTGATAAACTGTTAAAATAGTAATAATATTTCCTAACGCAAACAATGAAATATCATATTGATGGAATCATTTTACTAATCCTGAGACAGAGGTTATAGCTCCGATTGCTCCTGTTAAAGGTCAGGGGCTATAATCTACTAAATGAAATGGGTGATTTGAGTGTGTTGACATTAATTTACTTCTCTAGAGTATAGCGTACTTAGAACTGCAAATACATATGATTGAATAATAGCAACTGCTGATTCTAGAACTAATAGAGCAATTTGACCAATTAATAATAATGATACAATTGCGTAAGAGAGGGAAGGTCCAGTGTTTCCTAAAAGAGTAAGTAATAAATGTCCTGCAATTATATTAGCTGCTAATCGAACGGCTAAAGTTCCAGGTCGAATAATATTACTAATTGTTTCGATACATACTATAAATGGTATAAGAACTGCTGGGGTTCCTTGAGGGACTAGGTGAGCGAATATGTGTTGTGTGTGATTAATTCATCCATAAAGTATAAAACATAATCATAAAGGTAGAGCTAGTGTAAGTGTAAGTGTTAAATGACTTGTTCTTGTGAAAATATAAGGAAATAGTCCTATAAAATTATTAAATAAAATTAATGAAAATAAAGAGACAAAAATAAAAGTTGATCCTGAATGTCCTGATGGACCAAGAAGAGTTTTGAATTCCTTATGAAGTGTAATAAGAATTGAATTTCAAAAAATATGTCATCGTGAAGGTATTAATCAGTAGGCAGAAGGAATCAGAAGAAGTCCTAAAAATGTTCTTATTCAATTTAATGATAAATTGAAAATACTTGATGAAGGGTCGAATACCGAGAATAGATTTGTTATCATTTTCAGTTTAAAGAAGTTGTTGAATACTTGCTTGAAATTTCTGATTTAGGTGTTTTAGGGATTACAGAATAATAATTTATTATACTAAACAAGATAAAAGTAATTGAAAAGATAATAAATAAGCTTAATCAACCAATTGGGGCTATTTGAGGCACCAAAAAATATTAAATAGTTTAATAATTTTAGTTTGACATACTAATGTTATTTTTTAACTAATTTTTTCCATTAGAAGTAAGTGCTAATTTACTATAGAGTGGTTTAAGAGACCAGTACTTGCTTTCAGTCATCTAATGAAAATTATGAATTAGTTCTATTAGTTACTCATTTGATAAAATGATTTACAGGAAGTCTTTCAATTACAATAGGTATGAATCTGTGATTAGCTCCACAAATTTCTGAACATTGACCGTAAAATAATCCAGGTCGGTTTATTAGGAAATTAGTTTGGTTTAATCGACCGGGGGTTCCGTCTACCTTTACACCTAAAGCTGGTACTGTCCATGAGTGAATTACATCTGCAGCTGTTACTAAAATTCGAATTTGTGAATTTATAGGAAGAACTACGCGGTTGTCAACATCTAGAAGTCGGAACCCATCTGTTGCTAATTCATTAGTTGGAACTATATATGAATCAAATTCTACGTTTATAAAGTCTGAATATTCATAACTTCAATATCATTGGTGTCCAATAGCTTTTAATGTAACCGATGGCTCATTAATTTCATCTAATAAATATAGTAGTCGAAGGGAGGGGAAAGCAATAAATAGTAGTACAATTGCTGGAAGAATTGTTCAAATTATTTCAATAGTTTGGCCATGTAAAAGATTTCGGTTAGTATATGAATTAAAGAATAATATAAATATTAAATAACCTACTAATGTTGTAATTATTACTAAAATTATTAAAGCGTGATCATGAAAGAAGGTAAGTTGTTCCATAAGAGGAGAGGCTCTATCTTGAAGGCCAAGGGCAGCTCATGTTGTCATTAGTTTCTAATAAAAGTAAAATACTTTATATATGGAGCTTAAATCCATTGCACTAATCTGCCATATTAGATAGTTAGTTAAAAGAGGTAATTCTGAATAACTGTGTTCAGCTGGAGGGGTGTTCTGAAGTCATTCAATTGAAGAACTGAGTTGTATAGGATAAACTACTTGTCGTTGTGTTACTAAACTTTCTCAAATGATGAATAGGAAGAATAAAATTCCTAGTAAAGAAATAGATGAACCAATAGTAGAAACTACATTTCATGTTGTGTAAGCATCTGGATAATCTGAATATCGTCGTGGTATACCGGCTAGCCCTAAAAAGTGTTGTGGGAAGAAGGTTAAATTTACTCCGATAAATATAATAATAAATTGACTTTTTAATCATTTAGGGTTTAATACTAGCCCTGTAAACAGGGGGTATCAGTGAACGAATCCTGCTATAATGGCAAAGACTGCTCCTATTGATAATACATAGTGGAAATGGGCTACTACATAATATGTATCATGAAGAATAATATCAACAGATGAATTGGCAAGAACTACTCCTGTTAATCCTCCTACTGTAAATAGGAATACAAATCCTAGGGCTCACAATATAGCTGGTGAATAGTTTAATTGTGTACCATGTAATGTAGCTAATCAACTAAAAATTTTAATACCTGTGGGTACGGCAATAATTATTGTAGCTGAAGTGAAATAGGCACGAGTATCTACATCTATTCCTACTGTGAATATGTGATGAGCTCATACAATAAATCCTAATAGACCAATTGCTATTATAGCATAGATTATTCCTAGAGATCCGAATGTTTCCTTCTTTCCTGATTCTTGACTAATAATATGAGAAATTATTCCGAATCCTGGAAGAATTAAAATATAAACTTCTGGGTGTCCAAAGAATCAAAATAAGTGTTGGTAAAGAATAGGATCTCCCCCTCCGGCAGGGTCAAAAAAGGAAGTATTTAAGTTTCGGTCTGTTAATAATATAGTAATAGCTCCTGCTAAAACTGGTAATGATAATAAAAGTAATAAAGCTGTTAATACAACCGCTCAAACGAATAGAGGTATTCGATCAAAGGTAATTCCTGTTGATCGTATATTAATTACTGTTGTAATGAAATTAACTGCTCCTAAAATTGAGGAAATACCCGCTAAGTGAAGTGAAAAAATAGCTAGATCAACTGAAGCTCCTCCGTGTGCAATAACAGATGATAGGGGTGGGTAAACTGTTCAACCTGTACCAGCTCCGTTTTCTACTATACTTCTTACTAATAGTAATGTAAGGGAAGGGGGTAATAACCAAAATCTTATATTATTTATTCGTGGAAATGCTATATCGGGGGCCCCTAATATTAAAGGAACAAGCCAATTTCCAAATCCACCAATTATAATTGGTATAACTATAAAGAAAATTATTACGAAAGCATGAGCTGTTACAATTACATTATAAATTTGATCGTCACCGATTAAAGCTCCTGGGTGACCGAGTTCAGCTCGGACTAAGATTCTAAGAGATGTTCCAACTATTCCTGCTCAGGCTCCGAAGATAAAATATAAAGTTCCAATATCTTTATGATTTGTTGAGAATAGCCATTGTCGCGATTAAATGGCTGAAGTTTAGGCGATAGACTGTAAATCTATTTATAAGAATTTATTCTTTTTAATCATTATTATATATAAATTTAATCATTAGTAATTTAATTAATATTTAAGTTGGCTTTATAGTCAATGATGACATTAGACTGCAATTCTAAAGGAGTAATAAATTACTAAGGCTTAAAAGATTTATACTTATATTTATAGCTTTGAAGGCTATTAGTTTAATTAACTTAAAGCCTTACACTATAGTTTATAAGAATAAATAAATTATAGAAATTAGGATTAGACTAAACGTAGAAATAAATGATAAAATTAATATTAACTTAAAAGAAATGTTGTTAATAGTTATATCAATAGTTCAATTATTTTCGTAATAATTAAGTATAAAAGCTGCGAAACATAACCGTAAGTAAAAAAATAAGGTAATTAGTGTTATAACTGTTATAATTGTTATTAATACATATTGACTTTTTAACACTAACAGTTGAATAACTAGTCATTTAGGCAAAAATCCAATAAATGGGGGCAACCCTCCTAGTGAAAGTAGGTTTAAAAACAGAATAAATTTAAGGATTTTGGAATTGAAGAATGAATTAAATAGTTGATTAATGTGGAATATTTTAAAGTTGTTGAATATAAAGGTTAATCTGAACGATAAAAATGTATAAAAAGAGAAATAAATGCATCATATTGATTCATTTGCTTGTATGGCTGCTAATATTCATCCTAAGTGGTTGATTGATGAAAAAGCTATTAGTTTCCGTAGAGAGGTTTGATTAAGTCCACCCAGTGATCCTGTGATAGTTGAGGCAATAATTGCTAAAAAAATAAAATTATTTAGTGTTGTGTAAGAAATTAATATAAGGGGTGCAATTTTTTGTCATGTTATTAGAGTAAGAGCATTTATTCAAGAAAGTCCTTCTATAACATTGGGGAATCAAAAATGAAAAGGTGCTGCCCCTCTTTTCAGTAATAAGGATGAAATAATTATTAGATTACTATAAGAAGAATTATCTTGAATAATTGGGTAATTATTTAAATACATTATTATAATAGCAAACAGTAGAACTGCTGAGGCTATAGCTTGAGTTAAAAAATATTTTAGTGAGGCTTCTGTAGATGTTAAATTGTTACTATTTATTAGGGGGATAAATGACAACAAGTTAATTTCTAGCCCTATTCAGGCTCCTAATCAAGAATTTGAGGAAACAGTAATTAGGGTTCCTGTTATTAAGATAAAAAAAAATATAATTTTTGCTGAATTATTAAAAATTAAAAAGAAAAGGATTAGAACCTTTATAAATGGGGTATGAACCCAGTAGCTTAATTAGCTTATCTTTTTATTTAAATCAATATTGTGTTGATTTAATAGATGTATTCTATTATAATTAATACTATTTGTAATAAATATATTTTGGTGTATGATGCACAAAAGTTTTTGATACTTTTAGAAATAGTTTAATTCTATTAAATATAATGAATGCAATACTAATTGCATTATTTACCCTATCAAGGTAACCCTTTTATCAGGCAATTCATT